AAACCCCTATCGCTAAGTTTTCGACTTTTCGGGAATATCTTAGCTGATGAATTAGTCGTTGTTGTTCTAGTTTCTTTAGTACCTTCAGCGGTTCCTATACCTGTTATGTTCCTTGGATTATTTACAAGTGGTATTCAAGCTCTTATTTTTGCAACTTTAGCCGCGGCTTATATCGGTGAAGCCATGGAGGGCCATCATTGAAATAGTTTTTTCAAACTAAAGGGTCTTTTTCTTTGGTTCAATAAAATTGACTTAGGGAAGCTACAACTAGGCCATATACGATATGGAGTAATAGCAAAAAAATTACGATATTAGATAGGTGTAAAAAAGTAAAGAGATCGAAAAGATCTTTTTCCTAAAGTTTTCTTGCGTCCACTTAATATCATACCTCCCCTCAACCAATATTCGATTTCTATCTCATTAGTCAATATTCTATCTCATTAGTCAATAGTTCAAGTTCAATATTCAAATAAAAAAAGAATTAGAATATTCAATATGAATGCCTGTATTTGGGACGTGTGATTAAATATTAAAGAAAAGAATTAAGGCGAAGGATTCCCATTTCAGTTGTTTTATTCAACGATTGACCAAACGAAAATAGTTATATAGTTATATAATAAATAACAAAACTTAGGTCAATCAAATAATAATATTTCTATGCAATGATTTGGCCTAACCAATTTGTCCATTTAGATTGGATACATTGGAATAATGATAAAGAAAAAGAAAGAAAAAAAGAAAAAGAATTTACATAAAAACCTAATTCATAAAAAATGGGTTGGTTTGGAGAGGGTAGGTATATGTACTTGAACGGCTATAAACTATAAATAAGTCAACTCTTGTAGATATTTCGATAATTGATTCTCGAATCCGATTGAATCTAAGATGAATGCTTGGTTTACGTTATGGAAGAAAGACACGTATATGTGATATTAGATATTGACTGATAACTAAAGAGATATTTTATTTGCCACCCGTCTCCTATGAATTTTGGCAGGGATTCTAATAACAATGGAAGCCTTTCCCTTTCCGTCTCCTTGTGGCTGTGAATTGACTAAATAAACAGATGAAATTCAGAAAAGGGTGGATCAAAATAAGAGTTCGGAACCAAGAAATGGAAGATCGAAAGTCGTATGGATTCACAAAGACTCCGTGGATAGAAACAGCAACTCAAAAAAATAGCTCGAATTATTCACCAATACTATTACTTCATAATTTAACTCGAAGTTCTTAGTTACTTCGAAATGCTAGCGACGGACTTATTAAGTCATAATTCGTTGGTTGATTGTATCATTAACCATTTCTTTTTTTGGTACGAGGGAACTTATCATGAATCCACTGATTTCTGCGGCTTCCGTTATTGCCGCTGGGTTGGCTGTAGGGCTTGCTTCTATTGGGCCCGGGGTTGGTCAAGGGACTGCTGCGGGTCAAGCTGTAGAGGGTATTGCGAGACAGCCTGAGGCAGAGGGAAAAATACGAGGTACTCTATTGCTTAGTCTAGCTTTTATGGAAGCTTTAACAATTTATGGGCTGGTTGTAGCATTAGCCCTTTTGTTTGCGAATCCTTTTGTTTAATATAAAAAATCCCTAGTTTATTGCCTTGAACTAATTCTTTCCTTTTTCGACTTCTAGTACGATTTCACTCCTACAATTACTTATTCGTTGACAAAATAACCTGTGGGAGGGTTTGATTTGTGGATGAGAAATTAGTATACCCATTCCCTTTCACCCTTCCCCCTCACAGTCCAAGGGAAACTAAGGATTGACACAAGGGGGATAGTTCACATAAATCAAATACTTTTTTAATTTAAATAATTTAAAATAGGAAAAAAAGAAAAACGAGGGGCGAAGTGATACAAAAAGAACTCTATTCTGTTTTTTAGTCTATCTGTTTAGTCTATAGGAGATCATATGAAAAATGTAACCGATTCTTTCGTTTCTTTGGGCCATTGGCCATCCGCCGGGAGTTTCGGGTTTAATACCGATATTTTTTCAACAAATCTAATAAATCTAAGTGTAGTGCTTGGTGTATTGATCTTTTTTGGAAAGGGAGTGTGTGCGGGTTGTTTATTTCAAGAATATGCTGGATCCAACCAGCTGTACCTTTTTCGTAAAGGGTGCACGATCTCACGAATGACTTCGGAATAAATTAAGAGATTATGGATAAGAACCATAGCATTTCGTGATTCATTGGTAATTTTTTTTGATTCTCTATCAACCAATAATGTGTGGCCATTAATATGAATATGGTTAAAGCAAACTGTTTGAAGTCTAGACGCAGCGCGGTACTCTTTCACCCTCTATGTTAATATAGAGATGGTTCAAAATGGATATTTTCTGGATAGAGAACACTCCTATTCATAAAATGGTTTTGAACCCTTACCTTATTCTTATTGTAAAAATGGGTATTTCCCCCTTTTATCCAATGCTGAATCGACGACCTATGTAGAAGTAAGAAGAGTTCTTTGGATTTGAAGAAAAAAAAAATAAAGAAACAACT